TCCCTACGAAATACCAGACGAAATAGAACGATTTTAGAAAAGATATAATGAAATTTTGTGATTGGGTTCTTCCCAGAGAAATGATCTGTTTTATTTGATTGATAGATATAACAAACAATTAATTATAACAAATATATGATTATAAGAAATATAAAAATTCTAAACTTAAATTAAAAATAATATTAAATTAAAATTAGAAAAATAATATTAAATTAAATTTAAATATAAAATAATATTAAATCATATATAGTAATATTAATATATAGTAATTAATAAAATAAATAAAATATTCTTATTCGAAACGCCTTGTGATCTTCAACCAATTCTGCGCTTCAATATAATTACCAGGAGTAAGCGCTAGAGCTTGTTTCCAATATTCGGCAGCTTGATCGAACCAAGCTTCCGCAATTTCAGAATCTCCTTGTCGAATGGCCTGTTCTCCCCGGTTGGAATAGGTGAGTAAATTCCTTCCCTTAGAACCGTACTTGAGAGTTTCCGACCTCATACGGCTCAGCAGTCAAGTTCTCAAGTTCTTTTGGTCTTCCTTTTTTTAATATACCATATCTAATTGAATGAAATTTATCGTGGATCTATCCCATTTTTTTCTTTCGAGTTAACCAAAAGAAAAAGAGGTTATGGTTATAAGTTTCAAACTTGAATTTTACTTACTAATTTAATCAGTTTTCTCTTTTCTCCCACCTTCATAAAGCGCATAGGCATTTCCACTATCATTAGAGTTTTCTAAAAAGGTAACTATCTCGGTTTCATATATGAATTTCTATAGAATCCGTGAAAAAGACTTTCCCTTCTAATTATAAGAAAGAAAAGGCTTACTATCTTTGGGATCTGATGCTACACCGCTGCTCAATACCTTAGGGGATCAACTCTATTACATAAGTTGATTCCGAACTTTTATCTCATATCATGACATAAATAAGCAGTCTTTATTGTATCGGCCCAAAACCTCACGAATTGATCTTTACGGCGCTTCCCGCTATCAATTAGATCCTTTATCCATAGAATTATCTAGGCATACCTATTTCTTCATATTCATATTTCAAATTCTATGAAGTTTATTTCTTTGCTACAGCTGATAAAAATCGTTGTTTTGGACGATACATATGTAGAAAGCCTATTTTTTTCTAGTATTTATTAACAGATTTGCTCTTTTTTTTCCCTTTCTATAGTGGAGATAGTCGCACGTAATGACAGATCACGGCCATATTATTAAAAGCTTGTGGTAAGAATGGGTTTCGTTCTAGTGCACGAAAATAATATTCCAAAGCTTTCGTATGTTCTCCGTTTCTTGTGTAGATAAGGCCTATGTTATAGAGTATATAACTTCGATCATAGGGATCAATTTCTAGTCGCATAGCTTCATAATAATTCTGTAAAGCTTCTGCATAATTTCCTTCGGATTGAGCAGACATCCGTTACGGTCGTCATTCGATTTAAAGAATCTCCGTTTCAGAACCGTACATGAGATTTTCATCTCATACGGCTCCTCCTTCTCCTTTATGTACATAATCAGAATAATACATGGAATCAAAAAAGATTTAAATATTCTCATTATAAACTGAGCGGGGCTGGTGTTTTTACAAAAAATCTCTAGCCAACCTTCTTGTAAAAGATCTTTCCTTAACATCTAGTATGTTGGTACTAGATAAAAAAGGGCGACTCCAGCAATTTCTTTGTCTTAAACGCATCTTAATTTTCAGGAATAAGTCACTTCAACAGTCTTAGATGGTTATACGGGTATCCAAAACACGAACGAGATGGATGTTTGTTGTCCCAACCATTCTTGTTAGTCCCGATCCTGATAAGGAAAAGGGATAATTTATAACAAAGTTTTCGTGTTGTTGATTCCTAGGAGTAGTGCCTCTTCCTCTATGCCTCCTATTGGTACTAGTGGGGTAAGTTTGACTAACCCATAGGTGTAACCTTTCGCTCAATACTCTAGAATCGACAATTGAAGCATTTGAGGTTGCATTAATCGGGGATACACGACAGAAGGGCTTGTTTTATTTACAAACTTCACCTTCAACAAGCGTCGATTTATTTCAATAATCTTTTTCTTTCTATCCCGAATAATATAATAATATAATTATAATGTGTCTTTCTACTAAGAAGACTCAGAGTGGTAAAAAATATAAATAAAATAAATAACTAAATTAAATTTAAATTATAATAAATTACTAATTACTAAATTTAATTTTAAATTCTAAAATAAAGAAAAATTTAAAATAAATAAATCAAAAATACAATAATCAAATCGCACCATCTCTGTAATAGGCGAATGCCTCTTTCTCGCCCGAAGTTGTCGGAATTATTCGTAATAAGATATTGGCTACAATTGAAAAGGTCTTATCAATAAAATTTCCATTTATTCGAGATCTAGACATAGGCAGAAATTCATTCTATAATTTCTTTTAATTACCTTTCGTGAGAAAAAAATCCCACAAACAACGGAATTTTACAATTTACAATACGAAATACCATAAAAATACACTCAGTAAAATTAAACTTCTATTCACAAATTGTTTCTTTTTGACAAGAATCAATAAAAACTAAGAAATATTTGAAGCCGATTGGATGAAATCCAAATGTAAATTAAATTTAAATATAGTAGCATAAGAATATAGGAAACTCTTCCGATTTCATCAAAGTTTAAGAATCAACGAATTTATCCTAATCTGTAGGATAATTCGAAAAGTTTTGATTGAATTATGATCTAAAGAGGAAAAAGAAAAGAATCGAATAATCGTTCAATGCTGGATGAAAATAGAATAATAGTCTAAAAGTCTAAACTAAATAAAATCATGATCTAAGGGTAGCCATTAAACATAGTCTAAAAAAACGGATCAATCGGTGGAGTCGTTCCAATTCAGGGATTTAATAGTTAATTTGGTATAAATATTCGAAAATAAAGTCGGGAGTGCCATTTTTGTAAACATGAATAGATACCTTATATTTATTGTTTTAAACATTTTGTCCCACAAAATTATCTTTATCCCCAGCCTCCAATAAGGGTTTGGCAAATTTTATAGTTAAAATAGAGTGTACGCACCTATCCAAAAACCTAATATGAATCACTATTCATTCGGTTTATCAACCACAATCATTACGTAGGAGAGATGGCCGAGTGGTTGAAGGCGTAGCATTGGAACTGCTATGTAGGCTTTTGTTTACCGAGGGTTCGAATCCCTCTCTTTCCGTACCCTTCACCTAATTCACCAATGTTATTGCTCGCAATATATCAAATAACAATGGACACCATTATTCCAACAGTTAGCCCTTTCTTTGATATGGCTTTTTTATTCCTAATCCTAATTTCTGTGGTATGGATTATACTGGAAAAAATGGACAAGGAATGAAAATCTCCCTATCAATTTATGATAGATGAATCTACGATACATGAGTGGGAAAAAATCCCCGGATAAAACGCCTTCCTGGGGGTCTCTTTATACTTTAGATAATATAGGTGAAAGGGAGGGCAAAATTGTCTGAATCCCTGTTATTTTAGTTATGTTTAAGTCTGACGAGAATAATATTCTACAACTAGCAATTCATTTATTTTCAAACCGGCGCATTTACTATCTATTATTTGATTGACTGATCCCTTATATTGGAATCGGCGAAGAGTCAAATGTTTTGGCAATTCCTCACGGAAGGATGAATCAAGGTAATTTTGAACCAGAGACTTAGATTTTTGTTCATCTTTCACTGTAATAATATCTCGGGGTTTGCAGCGATAACTTGGTATATCTACTATACGACCATTAACTAAAATATGTCTATGGTTAACCAATTGCCGGGTTTGAGGAATAGTTGAAGCCATACCTAATCGAAAAAGGATGTTATCCAATCGCATTTCAAGTAATTGTAGTAAAACTTGACCTGTTGACCCTTTTGCTTTTCCGGCTATACAAACGTATTTAAGTAATTGTTGTTCTGTAAGACCATAATGAAAGCGCAATTTTTGTTTTTCTTCTAAACGAATACGATATTGAGATTTTTTACCGGGGCGTAATTGGTTTCTAAGATCGCTTCCAGCTCTAGGCTTTTTACTAGTTAGTCCCGGTAAAGCCCCCAAACGACGTATTTTTTTGAAACGAGGCCCTCTGTAACGCGACATAAAGACTCCTTATGAAGTTGCATAAACCTAAATGAAATTAAACTAAACTAAATGATAAATATAAAAATGAAAAATAGAATTTAAATTTTTAAATTAAAAATAAGAAATTAATCGAAATTTATTGAAGTATTTATTGTATTTTATTGAAGTATTTATTGTATTACAAAGAATAATTCGAAAGAATAATTAGATGAATTGTATATCAATATCCGGGCTTTAATTTATTATATTCTATATATTCTATATAATATATAGAATATAGCGTATTAAAATTAATATAAAATAAAATAGAAAATATAAAATTTTAAGGGTTCTTTTCTTGCTTGATTTGGTCTACATAGACCAAACTCCTCCAATCTTTTTTAATAATTGGAAGTTCTTATGAGATAATGGATCGATGCCCTTTGGGAAAGGGGGAAGAGGTCTTTTCAATTTCTTTGATTTCATATTATCAACTATATAAATAATAAAGATCAAAGATATGCAGAAAAGCCAACTATCGGAGTCGAACCGATGACCCTCGCATTACAAATGCGATGCTCTAACCTCTGAGCTAAGCGGGCTCGCATAACATAAATTGTACACCATAACATAAATTGTACACACATAGGAATTTAGTAAACTACTGGAATCTTAAATCTTAGCTATTAAATGTTCATTCTTAACTCTTCACAATTACTATGAATATAGTATAATTTATACTAATATAAAAAACATATAATATAATAGAATTTCAAATAAATATTGGCTATTTGAATATTATAGAACATAAGAATTAATATACCGATTAATATATTAATATAGCAATATATAATTTTGATCTATATATCATAGCAAATATATGATTATCAATAATCAATATCTTAATTAGCTTAATTAGATAGTAAATTGTTTTTTTTTTTGAATTTAAATGATATTTGAAATTCAAAATTCTTTTTTTTTTACTAATCTAATTCTATTTTCTATTTCTTTAATATTAAACTATTTTATTACTATTAAATTAAATTACTATTTTACTATTAAATTACTATATAAACTATTAATTTTATTACATTTTTATTACAGAAAATAGTTTAATTTTCTATACATTTAGAATTTTAAAATTAAAGAGAATCTAGTAATTAAATTACTATAACTTACTAATTAAAGTAAAATCTTATTCTATTATTCTATCTATATATAGACTATATATAGAAGAATATATAATTAATACATATTAATTACATTATATTGAATTATACATTTATTCGAAATAATTTCATTCTAAATTTAATTATTCAAAAAAATAAAAAAAAAAAAGGAATTATTAGTTATAGCCATTAGATTCGTTATGGTTATTAATATTATATTAAATATAATATATATTACCCTTTAGTTATTAGTTATTTTTAACGCGCAAAGATAAGACAAAAACAAAAGAATCGACCGTTCAAGTATTCAAAATTGTACGCAAAAAACGATATAAATAGGGAAATGTATGTATATAGAAAATATACATATTAAGTAGAATTATAATAGTAGGTGTAATAAATACTATACATTTATACTATATTATTATATAATAATATAGTATTTAAGTATACTATATATGTGATATGTATCCATCTATATTATATATTGATTTGTGGATAGAGAAATAATAGAATCTTTTCTAATTGGACCAAATATAAGTTTCCGAGAGATGAAAGAAGATAGACAAGAAATCCAAATATAAGAAAACAGTTTTCAATATGAGAACTGCTATCTAATGAATTCAACAGTTCCATCATATCATAATTTAAATGAAATAAAAAGGAAAAACGGTATCATAATGAGATTCTAATCACAAAAGGGGGGATATGGCGAAATTGGTAGACGCTACGGACTTAATTAAATTGAGCCTTGGTATGGAAACCTACCAAGTGATAACTTTCAAATTCAGAGAAACCCTGGAATTAAAAATGGGTAATCCTGAGCCAAATCTGGTTTTCTGAACCCTTGTTTGTTTTCAGAAAGCGATAATAAAAAAGGATAGGTGCAGAGACTCAATGGAAGCTGTTCTAACAAATGGAGTTGGCTGCAGTGCGTTAGTAAAGGAATCACTTCAGAAAGGATGAAGAATAAACGTATATACGTATACGTACTGAAATACTATCTTCAAATGATTAATGACAACACAAATCCGTATTTCTTTTAATTTTCATGAAAAATTAAAGAATTGTTGTGAATCAATTATAAGTTGAAAAAAGAATCAAATATTCATTGATCAAATCATTTACTCCATCAAAATCTGATAGATCTTTTGAAGAATTGATTAATCGGACGAGAATAAAGATAGAGTCCCATTCTACATGTCAATATCGACAACAATGAAATTTATAGTAAGAGGAAAATCCGTCGACTTTAAAAATCGTGAGGGTTCAAGTCCCTCTATCCCCAAAAAGGTCCATCTGATTCCCTAATTATTTATCCTACCCTCTCATTTCGTTAGCGGTTCAAAATTCGCTATCTTTCTCGTTCATTCTAATTCTACAAACGTATCTGAGCGAAAATTTTTTTCTTATCACAAGCCTTGTGATATAGGTGAAACACGTACAAATGAACATCTTTGAGAAAGGAATCCCAATGTTAAATTTGAATAATTAATAATTCATTTTATTACTCGTACTGTACTGAAACTTACAAAGTCTTTTTTTGAAGATCCAAGAAATTCCACCAGGGCCTGGATAAGACTTTCCAACTCCCCTTTCGTCTTTTTAATTGACATAGGCCCAAGTCCTCTATTAAAATGAGAATGATGCGTAAGGAATGGTCGGGATAGCTCAGCTGGTAGAGCAGAGGACTGAAAATCCTCGTGTCACCAGTTCAAATCTGGTTCCTGGCACATGAGCAATTTGTATGAGTATCTATTCTACAAATTAATTGATATGGGTCGACATACATATTCATTATATAATATAAATTATGATACATATTTACCCATCTAAATATCTGGAGATGTACTCCTTCTATTTATAGAATAAAATAGTTAAAGATGAGTAAAGAGTATATGTATATACTTTTTTTGATATGTATAAAAAATATGTAAAAGAAAATAGTAATACTTCATACATATTACAAAAGGCAAATTGGTTGGTTGAAAAACCTAAAAGTCTAGTCTAGGGGAGTTGAAGGGTGCGAATAGCCAAGATTCATCTCCGATACAGTACAAATAGAATCTGATCCCCTTTCATTTCTTTCTATTTTTTCTTTTCATATTTTATTTCTTCCTATGTGACGTTCTGTAGCCCATCTAAATGACGTGCGCGGTACATAGTTCGGCATCATGAACTCTTTGAGTTTCATCCTATTGACTGGGCTTATCCCCAAAAGTATCTTCAAAATCA